AAATACCCTACTATAACCATATCGTGGTCTCATTTTATAATACCTCGGGAGCTAATGAAACTATTTTAGTAAAATTGAACTGTCTCAATTCTCGGGCAATCGCACCAAAAACTCGAGTTCCTTTTGGATTTCCTTCTTGATCAATCACAACTGCAGCATTGTCATCATATCGTATTATCATACCGTTGTCACGTTTAAGTTCTTTACAAGTACGGACAATTACAGCTCTGACCACTTCTGATCTTTCTAGAGGCATGTTTGGGACTGCGTCTTTGATCACAGCAACAATAACGTCACCAATATGAGCATATCGACGATTGCTAGCTCCTATGATTCGAATACACATCAATTCTCGAGCCCCGCTGTTATCTGCTACATTCAAATGGGTTTGAGGTTGAATCATATCATTTTTTTTATCTGTTTTTTACAATACAAAGGTCGAAGAAAAAAAGAAATATTGTTTGTCCAAAAAAAGAAACCTGCACCCGCTATTTTTTTTTTACCCAAGGCCTATTTCTTTTTTATCCCGAAATGATGAATTGAGCTCGTATAGGCATTTTGGACGCTGCTATTGAAATAGCCCTTCTAGCTATATTTTCTGTTACTCCACCCATTTCATAAAGGATTCGACCTGGTTTAACAACAGCTACCCAATATTCGGGAGAGCCTTTACCTGAACCCATACGTGTTTCTGCGGGTCTTACTGTAACTGGTTTATCTGGAAATATGCGGACCCATATTTTTCCACCACGACGTGCATTTCGTGTCATTGCTCGTCGACCTGCTTCTATTTGTCTAGATGTGATCCAAGCGGGTTCAAGTGCCTGAAGAGCGTATTTACCAAAACAAATATGATTACCTCGATAAGATATTCCCTTCATTCTTCCTCTATGTTGTTTACGGAATCTGGTTCTTTTGGGGTTATAGTTGATGGTTTGTTTTGAATTCCATCTCTACTACAGAACCGGACGTGAGAGTTTCTTCTCATCCAGCTCCTCGCGAATAAAATGAATTCAAATTAAAGATTTTGAATTCAGATATAATATAATTTGAATTAAGATATACATGTATTTAATAAATAATATACTGAATCATGGATTTCATTTAATCTAGATCAAATCTATTATTAATTTGTATATCTTGTTTGTATAGATAACTAAATATATAAAATAACTATTTTTTTCTTATATTTATATATATGGTTTTTAGAATGTTAAAACGAATCTTTCTTTTGTTTTACTCTTTATCGTATTGGATTGACCCAAATTTAGCAATCCAAGAAAATCAATAAAATAAAGTTTTCGCGGGCGAATATTTACTCTTTCAATTTATATTTCAGTTCTATCATTAGTTCATAACTTTTCCGAATAGATAAATTGGTCTCTGGTCGGTTCCGCCATCCCGATCAATGAATCATTCGAATTCATTTTCACTAGAATCTTTTGAATTCACAGGTTCCATCGTTCCCATCGCTTCTTACTTTATGGTTAGGTCTCAATTCTACAATGGAGCTATTAGTTCTTGAGTCAATATTCTTAGTCTTTATTGGCTCGAAGCTCTTTATTTTTTGTTCGATGAGTAGATCCATTTAATGATGAATCCGTATTGATGCTTTATTACACAGCTTTTTTCTGAGATGACTCATAGACCTTACATATTGGAATTATATATCATCAATATTCTTTTTCTTTCTTTCTCTCATCCTTCCATTTATCCATACCCTTTTTTTTATTTCGATTGACAACTTAGAAGCAGATTTTTTTAATAAAAAAAGATTTCAGTTGCTACAACAATATGAACAATATATCATATCTTGACTGGTTCTTTGGATCCAGATAATACGAAGTGATGAGTTGGTTATTACTTCTATAGTTATTTGTTTATACTATGGGGCTGGTTTTTTATACTAACCCTCAAAAAACCAACGAGTCACACACTAAGCATAGCAATTTTATCAAAAGATTAATTGAATTTTTATTCAACCCTATAGAATTATAATTTTTCATTTTTTTTTATTGAACAGAAAAGAAAAAGAAGAAACGAATTTATCATTTTTTGTTCCATCGCTGGATAGAATGGAAAGGCAAATAAAGGTTTATTATTCCCCGTCTATAAATATCCAAATTTTGATGCCTAATACCCCATAGATCGTTCGAACTGTATAGGAACAATAATCAATTTTAGCTCGAATGGTTTGTAGTGGAACCCTACCCTCTCTGATCCATTCAACACGCGCAATTTCTTTTCCGTCAATACGTCCTGCAATTTGCACTTGAATTCCTTTTGTATCTGCTTGTTCAGTTAATTCTATAGCCTTTTTCATTGCTTTGCGAAAAGAAACTCGATTTTTTAATTGGCCGGCTATAAATTCTGCAAGAATATTAGGGTTTCCATAAGGCTTTTCAATTCGTGTGATAGCAATGTTAAGTTTTCTATTTACAAAATTAAATTCTTTTTGTAAATTCATCTGTAATTCTTCGATTCCTCGGGGTCGGCTTTC